AGTGAACATCTTTCTTAGTAGTGGGGTCGGGGGAAAGAATAGGAAAGGTGATTTCACTATATTTCTGGCCGGGAACAGGCCCTATTACAAGAATATTTTTTTTATTAGGGCGGTAGCTCAGAAAAGACAAATTTCCTATCTTTTCTTTCATCTCGGGAGAAATACGATCGGAAGGAGCTAATTCAAACCCCTCCGGTAAAATAAGAACAGCCCCCACATTCAAACCCCCTTTCTTACCATTAGCAAGGACTTGTTTCACTTGCTTATCATAAGGAATTCGAACAACTGCTTCAAATATAGTATCGGGAAGTACTGCTTGTGGAACCTCAATATCCACGGGCTTATTAGCTAAATGACAATTGGCACATACAATACGCCCGGTCGCTTCTCGTGGATTTTCATAACCCTGCTGCGCAAAAATGGGATATGCACTTGAAACGGATGTCTGAGTTATGATATATATGATGAGCGATACGGAAATAGATCGAGTAATATGTTCCTTTATCCAAGAAAAAGTATTTCTAGTTTGCATAGTCTAATCATTGGTCTGAAAATTTCTACAATAAATTGGGTAGGTCGCTAGTATAGTTTCCTATCCACGATTCTGCTATTTATTGGAATCATTTTACTGGAATACTATACTATAAAAATAGTATGAAAACCCCCCGGATAGAATGTTTTTAATACTTATGTAGAACTACAAAGTAAGAAACGTTCTAATTGGATTAATATTGGTGGATCATTTATCAATCATTCATTGAATGATAAATAACTACAAGTGACGGAGATACACGATTTAAATAACGAAAAATCCAATATTTAAAAATAGTATCGAGAATAACCGGAAAAGTGGAAACAAGACTAGATATAATTTGATCATTATGACCAAATCCAAAATCTTTGTATACAGAACCAATCATTAGTTCCCAGCCGTGGGGTGAATGAAATCCGATACATAAATCGGTTAATAAAAGAATTGAAAAAGCTTTTACTGTATCACTTAAGTTATATAGGAATTCCTGAGTCCAAGAATTAAGAATAACAAGTTCTTCATTACCTAAAATAGAAAAACCACTTAAAATAACAAAACAGATTATATTTGTCGAGAAGTGTAAAATTGTATGGATACGATCCTCGTTGTGTATCTTGATTAATTGGATCGTTTCTTTGTGGATTCCTATAAGAAGCTTTTGTAGATATGTCTCCGAGTATTCCTTGATCATTTCTTCCAAGAAGAGGATTTCTTCTAATTCTATGAACTTTTCTAGAATACTTTTTTCTTGAATATCATTCAAAAAAATTTCGGATTGGCCGATATTCGCCCAATTAATAACCCAAGATTCCATATTTTTAGTAAATGAGAGAGAAATCCACCAGGGCAAAAATACTATAGATGCAAGATACAAAAGAGGAGTGAATGCTTTCTTTTTTGCCATTTTTCGCCTGTTAATTTTTAATTAACCCACTCCATTTGTCGGACTTTATGTAATCGAATATTTCTTTCAAACATGAGTTCTAGACAGGGCATCAAACCTATGAATCTATTTTATTTGTGATTTTGTTTTGAATCTAGAAAGAATACAGAAATAGACTAAGACTCCACTTCAAGTTCGACTGAAGAAATAATACAAAATAGTGTTGCTAGATACCTCAATTCATCAAATTCCAAACAAATGTCTCCTTTCGATGAATGGCCGAAATTTGAAGAAATGAATATTATTGAGATTTTGAGACGAAAGAACCCCTTATTCTATCAAAATATCCAGTATTTCGAAAAAAAAAATTCCAACGATTCCCCATAGTCAAGAATAGAATAATTGAGAAAAAGATATTGTGATGGTCAAAAAAATAAGCGGCAAAACAAGTAAAAAGGTCGATTGACAAAGAAAATAATTTACAAGATATGGTTTATCTGCATCTAAAGTATCATTTAGTTATAGAAAAACTAAAAGGATTCTTGCGTTTTTTCCCTCCTGCCGAGAAAGCATTCGTTCTTCCGCCCAGTTCCTTTTCTCAAAATCAAAATACTTCAATTGGTACGCGCAAGAAATAGGCCAATTCCGCGGCTTTTTGTTCAATTTCTCGTGGAGTTAAATTCTCATCAGTACGGGTCAACGGAATAGCCCCCCGGCCTCTGATATCCATATAAAGGACACGACGGGCATAAATACCCTCTTTAACTTCTATTCGAACGGATTGAATATCTTTTATAAGGAATCGGAGGAATATGCGACGATTTTTTCCAGGAAATCCCCAACGAAAAATACACACGATTCCTTCCTTTCTATCGAATCGATCATAACCACTACCTACATTCCAGGAAATTGTGCACCACAAATAGGAACTAATAAAGAGACCCGCGATTCCGTAGAAAGACATCACGATTCCCTGTGGAAAAAAAAGGATTTGCTGAGACGGAACAAAAGATATCAAATTTCTACCAAGAAAACTGGAAGTTCCAACCAACAAGAATCCTAATGAACCTAAAAAAACGATAAGGGCCCAACAAAAATTACTTAGTTTTCGAGACCCCGTTATAAGTTCTATCCATGTATCTTCTGATCGCCAACTCATACTTGATCCGATTGCATTTTATTGAAATTGAGAGAATACCCCAAATGATTTTGACTTTACTTTTTTTGTTTCCGAATGAACTTTCATCAACTAGCACTAGTTTGATGTGAACTAGCACTAGTTTAATGGGAACTTTTAGGAGTAATTCATCAAATTGTTTAGATCTAAAATAATAACATACCCCTCATATGATCCCAATATACATATTGATATATATATAGATCCACCAACTTTACATTTTAGGCATCCAGCGATCCTGATCTATTTGAAACTGGCTAGAATTCAGTTATCTATAGATCATTTTCTGCAGACATAAGAGCTTTTTCCTTTATGTTCGGCGGAAATCACATGTTCTACTATATTTTCTTTTCCGAAATAAATATCTGTGTTATGCTACAAGTCTAAGTTAAAAAAAAAAAAAAGAATGAGACTGGGTCCCCTCGGATCTAAACAATCTTGTTTTTTTGAACATAAAGAAATAAAGAACCCATTGCAATTGCCGGAAATACTAGGCCTACTAAAGGCACAAAAATAGAGGGAAAATTGAAAGTTGTCATAAAATGGGGTACCTCGATTTATTATTTGTACCTGTTCTTATTTTTTTTTAATATCATATTTTATATTTATACTAATTATAATTAATAATTGTAATTATTATGAATTCGTAGATTAGAGATATTAAGTATCTAAGTGAGTATATAGAATAAGTCCAAGGAATGTAGAACTAAATAAATGGACTTATTCATCTATCTATATGAAAGATACATATGATAATCCATTTTATTTTTCTTCGTTTCTTTGTGTTTTGTTCTTGTCTTTGAATTTCATTTTAATATTTAATAAAGAGTTTCTTACAAATTATTGAAAGATTCATTAGAATGCGACACAACCGGGATTTTTAGTGAAAACGGGATTTTCGGGAGATGGAGAAAGATATAAAACTATATATCTATTTTTTCTATAATTTGAATTTGATTATATACGTAAGATGAAATTCGTTTTATTTTCCTAATTTCACGAAAGGAAGAACTCACGTTTTTATCTTGTTGATAGAGACTTCTTAATTAGTAATCGGGAATCTAGGTAAAAAAAAAAAGAGTTATACGCAACTTTTGATTTTGATTCTTTCTACAATTAGATCTTAGGTCGCCAAAGAAAACTCCCTTTTTAGTTACTTTGATTCCGATAAGCTAAGATTCGGATAAGCTAACTACTTTTTTTGTTTGCTACAAATAAAATAATTGAACTTAGTGCGCTCTACTTGATTGAATTGGAATTCAAAGGAAAGAAGGCGTGGAGCTTAAATAACTCACTCAGAACGCTTTTTAAAAGATTACGCGGTACGATTAGGTCGAATAAGCCCTTCTGGAATAAATATTCAGCCGCTTGTGAACCTTCGGGTACTGTTTTATTCAATGTTTGTTCAATTACTCTTTTACCCGCAAATGCAATGTAGGAATTTGGTTCGGCAATAATAATATCTCCCAACATACCAAAACTAGCTGTTACCCCACCAGTAGTAGGAGATGTAAGGATTGATACATACAATAACTTTTTATTTGATTGATAATCATATAAAGCAGACGATATTTTAGCCATTTGCATCAGGCTCAAACTCCCTTCTTGCATGCGCGCTCCCCCCGAAGCGCACACTATAATAAGAGGTAGAAATTGATTAGTAGCGTACTCAATCAAACGGGTGATTTTCTCCCCGACTACGGATCCCATACTACCCCCCATAAACTGAAAATCCATAACCCCAATTGCTACGGGAATACCATTTAGTTGACCTACGCCTGTTTGAACAGCCTCAATTAATCCTGTCTTTCTTTGATAAGAATCAATACGATCTTTATAAGGCTCCTCCTCCGAATGAAATCCAATGGGATCCAGAGAGACCATGTCTTCATCCATAGGGTCCCAAGTACCGGGGTCGATCGAAATTTCGATTCTTTCTGAACTACCCATTTTCAAATGGTATCCACACTGTTCACAAATATTCATTTTTGATTTCAAAAATTTCTTATAATTTAATCCATAACAATTTTCGCATTGAACCCACAAATGCCTGTATTTTTGAGTTGCATCGAGATCACTAGGCCTTTCTCTTAGAGTTAAATCACTACTCTTCGCGCGGGTTCGTATACTGGACCCCCCACCTTCACTACTAGTTTTACGTTTATCAAAAACGCACCTAGAAATGTAACCGTCACTACTATCACTTACAATGGACGTATCAATACAGATTTGAGACTGAAGATAACTGTCAATGCAACTAGTAATGTGATTATTCCAACTAGATTGAGTATCGTAAATGGAACGATTGTATAAGGAATCTTCATTCGTAGATTCATTATTCATATAACTAGAATTGCGATAACTAGAAAAAGAACTTTCTAGTTCACTCAGAAAAGAATGATCGCTGT